ATGTACGGATTCTTGAATACCTACTATGGTAGAATATTCATGTGGTATTTTCTCAGATTTTGCGCATGTGATACATGTACCTTCTATTTCTCCGAGCAAAGCTCTTCGCATTGCAATGCCTATTGTATCGGCTTGACCTTTCATAAGTGGGGCCAGAATAAAGCGTCCATAATAAAGACGCTTACTGTCTGCTCTTGATTCAACACACTTCCACTGTAGTGTCCGAGTAGATACTGTTACTTTCTCTCGAACCATAGTATATTATTTGATCAAATCATTGAATTATTTATTTCTCTTGAAATCTCTTCAATGTTTATTTTTACACACGTCTTTTTTTAGGAGGCCTACAGCCATTATGTGGCATAGGAGTTACATCCCGTATGAAACTTAATAGTATACCACTTCTACGAATAGCTCTTAATGCCGCATCTCTTCCGAGACCCGGGCCTTTTATCATAACTTCTGCTCGTTGCATACCTTGATCCACTACTGTCCGAATAGCATTTCCTGCTGCGGTTTGAGCGGCAAATGGTGTACCCCTTCTTGTACCCTTGAATCCACAAGCCCCGGCAGAGGACCAAGAAATTACTCGACCCCGTACATCTGTAACAGTCACAATGGTATTGTTGAAACTTGCTTGAACATGAATAACTCCCTTGGGGATTCTACGTGTATTCTTACGTGAACCAATACGTCTATTTCTACGCGAACCAATTTTTGGTATAGGTTTTGCCATATTTTATCATCTCATAAATATAAGTCAGAGATATATGGATATATCCATTTCATGTCAAAACAGATCCTTATTCTTTTTTTTTTTTTTTTTTTACTTATTTTATTTATTTATTTGTACATCTGTACATCGGGTCCTTTAGATTTCGAGAGTCTTTTTGTTTTAGAAAGATTATCCTTGTCTTTGTTTATGTCTCGGGTTAGAACAAATTACTATAATTCGTCCCCGCCTACGGATCAATCGACATTTTTCACAAATTTTACGAACGGAGGCCCTTATTTTCATATTTGTCATTCCTTTTTTTAATTCCGAATCTACTTATTGGAAGAAAATAAGTTTCTTGAAATTTTTAATTTCGAATTGTATCCTCACTAAAGAATGTTGAAATTGAAAAAACCGCCTAATCATTCAAGTCTTTGCTTTGGAGTCTCTAAATTATACGCCCTTTGGTTGAATCATAAGGACTTACCTCAATTTTTAGTCTATTTCCTGGTAGTATACGTATAAAACTACATGAAATCCTTTACGAAACAAAAACCTGAATAATTTTTTTGTTATCTAAACGAATCCGGAAGATACATACCATCGGTAAGTTGTTCAGTAATTAAACCCTCATGAATCCATTTTTGTTGTTTCATTCCAGGTAAAACCGCTTTGAAGTATCAACTAATGTAAGAGGGATAATATTAGAAACTTGTCCTTTCTCTCTTTTCACAAATATGACCGTGTCGGCTATTAGAAAGATTACCATATATAACACAAAACTTCTCCGCCGATTCCTTCTAGTCGAGCCTTTCGGTCTGTCATTATACCTCGAGAAGTAGAAAGAATTACAACCCCCATTCCGCCTAAAATTCTAGGAATTCGTTGATAGTTAGAATATATTCGTAGACCGGGTCGACTGATCCGTTTTAAATTTAAAACAGTTCTATATGGTCCTTTCCTATTTCTTCTATGTCGTAGGGTTAAAACCAAAAAATATTTATTGCTTTCTTGATGTTTTCTCACGTTTTCAATAAAACCTTCTTGGAAAAGGATTTTAACAATATTTTCAGTGATGTTAGTAGATGGTATTCGAACTGTTCTTTTTTTATTCATGTCAGCATTTCGTATAGAGGTTATTATGTCAGCAATAGTGTCTTTACTCATGATAAACTAAGATTTTTGTTTCCCCCGAATTTTGATATAATCAACATGCTCTTTTTCTTTTTTTCTGAATTTTTTAATATTTATGAATTCTTTTTTTTTTTTTTTTTTTTATGAATTATTAAAGATATATACGTGATAGATAAACAATTTACTAATTAATTAAATAAATTTAATCAATTTCATTCAAATACTATATTAAGGTCTTCCCCTATAATACTTCAGGTGCTAATGAAACTATTTTAGTGAAATTTAACTGTCTTAATTCCCGGGCGATCGCGCCGAAAATTCGGGTTCCTTTTGGATTTCCTTCTTGATCAATAACAACCGCAGCGTTGTCATCATATCGTATTATCATACCGTTGTCGCGTTTGAGTTCTTTACAAGTACGTACAATGACAGCTCGGACCACTTCTGATCTTTCTAGAGGTGTATTTGGTACTGCTTCCTTGATTACAGCAACAATAATGTCACCAATATGAGCATATCGTCGATTACTAGCTCCTATGATTCGAATACACATCAATTTTCGGGCCCCGCTGTTATCCGCTACATTCAAATGGGTTTGAGGTTGAATCATATCATTTTTTTTTATCGGTTTTTTCTTTTTCAATGCAAAGGTATAAATAAAAAAAAGAAATATTATTTGTTCAAAACAAAAAAAGAAACCTGCAATTGTTTTTTTTTTCATCCCAAAAACCCCTTTCGTTTGTTTCTACATTCCTATCCAGAAAGAATGAATTGAGTTCGTATAGGCATTTTAGATGCCGCTATTGAAATAGCCCTTCTAGCTATATTTTCTGCTACTCCGCTCATTTCATAAAGTATTCTACCGGGTTTAACGACAGCTACCCAATATTCGGGAGATCCTTTCCCCGAACCCATACGTGTTTCTGTAGGTCTTACTGTAACAGGTTTGTCTGGAAATATGCGTACCCATATTTTTCCACCGCGGCGTGCATTTCGTGTCATTGCTCGCCGCCCTGCTTCTATTTGTCTAGATGTGATCCAAGCGGGTTCAAGCGCTTGAAGAGCATATCTACCGAAGCAAATACGATTACCTCGATAAGATATTCCTTTCATTCTTCCTCTGTGTTGTTTACGGAATCTGGTTCTTTTGGGGTTATAGTTGATGGTTGTTTAGCAATTCCATCCATCTCTACTACAGAACCGGACACGAGAGTTTCTTCTCATCCAGCTCCTCGCGAATTAAACAATTAAAAAAAATTAAACAAAAAAAATACACGGTTAATAATCTATGGAATCGTGGGATTCTTTGAAATTTGATCTAATCGATTATAAATTAGAAATTTTTTGTGTTTTAATATATAATTTAACACGTATTTATATAATTTAACACGTATTCTATTTATAGATAATGTCGTTTTGGTAGAACGCTATAATGAATCTTTATTTTGTTTTTCCTTTTATTTCGAATCGACTAAAATTTAGAAATAAAAAAAAATTCGCGGGCGAATATTTACTCTTTCAACATTCAGTTGTAAGATTAGTCTATGACATGACCTCTCAGAATAAATGAATAGGTTTCCGGTTCGTTCCGCCATCCTACTCAATGAATCATTAGGATTCGTTTTCAATAGAATCTTATGCATTCACAGGTTCTGTCGTTCCCACCACTTCTCGATTAATGATTAGGTCTGAATTTTACAACGGAGCCTCCAATTAAATTGATTCTTGAGTCAACCTTCTCAGTCTTTATTGGCTCGGGGCTCTTGATTTTTTGTTCTATGCACGGATTTGTCTAATTATGGATCAATCAGTATTGATGCTTTATTACATTCCCTTTATATGAGATGACTCATAGACCTTACATATTGGAATTATATATCATTAATATTCTTTTTCTATCTTTCTCTCACCCTTCCATTTATCTGTATACTTGATATTGCTTTACAACCCATAATCAGATTTTTTTTGTTTGTTTATGTAAAAAAGATTTCAGTTGCTACAATGATATGACTTATATATCATATCTTGACTGGTTCTTTCTATTCAGATAACACGAAGTGATGAGTTGGTTATTAGTTCTATAGTTATCAGTTTGTACTATGGGCTGTCCATTTTTTTGAATCCCAACCCTAAAAAAACCAACGAGTCACACACTAAGCATAGCAATTATATCAAATGATTAATCGAATTTTTATTCAACCTTATAGAATTGTTCTTTTTTTTTATTATTTACCAGAAAAAGAATGAAAGAGTTTGCCATTTTTTGTTTTATCACCAGATAGAACTAAATATAAGTCAAGTAAGTTCTTATTATTCCTCGTCTACAAATATCCAAATTTTGATGCCTAATACCCCATAGATAGTTCGAACTGCATAGGAACAATAATCAATTTTAGCTCGAATGGTTTGTAGAGGAACTCTACCTTCTCGGATCCATTCAACACGTGCAATTTCTTTTCCGTCGATACGCCCTGCAATTTGTACTTGAATCCCTTTTGTACCTGCCTGTTCAGTTAATTCAATAGCTTTTTTCATTGCTTTGCGAAATGAAACTCTATTCTTTAATTGTCCGGCTATAAATTCTGCAAGAATATTGGGGTGCCCGTAAGGATTTGCAATTCTTGTAATAGCAATGTTGAGTTTTCGGTTTACACAATTGAGTTCTTTTTGTACATGCGTCTGTAATTCTTCGATTCTTCGAGTCCTGTCTTCTATTAATAACTTGGGGAATCCCATATAGATTATGACCTGAATCAAATCGATTCTTTTTTGAATCTCTATACGTGCAATTCCCTCTACATTAGAGGATATTTTCATATTATTTTGCACATAATTTTTGATACAATCTCGTATTTTTTGATCTTCTTGTAGATCCTTTGAATAATTTTTTGGTTGTGCAAACCAAAGAGAATGATGATCTTGGGTTGCACCAAGTCTGAAACCAAGTGGATTTATTTTTTGTCCCATAATCCCCCACTACTATATATATCGTGAAACGTGACATCTGTTTGTATTTTTTTTTTATTCATTCGATTTTTTTTAAGCATAACATAATATAGCGTATTTGTATTTTTTATAATATAAAATATTCTTCCTTTATATAAAATATTCTTCCTTTAAGTATTCCTCAGCTCTAATTTATAGAATTTCC